ATCTTACCCAAATTGGGTTAATGTTTTGTCAATTAATTTTGTTAAGATACAAATTTAAATAACCGCTTCTTTTAATTATTGTCTTGCTTTGTTAGTAAACCTTTAAACCAATACAGTTAGCTTGCTTTAGATTTATTTTTCAAAGTCTTTCATACATTTACTTCTATATTATATACTATATGTATAAATATATATATATATATATATATATATGTCTCTCTCTACACTACCCTCCCCACCTCTACCTATTTTGTTATATTATACATTTACTTCTATATTATATACTATGAAGCGAGAGATGCTTGTGGCCACATAATATTTGTTAATTACACTACCTGTGTTGGCGAGTGCAATTTATGACAGTAAACAATAAAACCTTCTTATGGTCCTCAACAAATTAGATAATCTAAAACTATTAACACTTAGTTGATTCATTTATTGACACTTAACCTGATAGAGATTCTCAAAGTTTATAATATAACTCATCGCAAAATCTTTAAATCCATATTTATACTCCTGTTTCACCAAATGTTGTCATTTTTCCTGCCAATTTTTACAGACTTAATTTACGCGTTGAATAAACTTTTGGGTCTAAATATAAAACATGAATTATTTATTTAACAAATATTAAAAGAAAAATGAAAAATGAATAGGGGTGATTTTTAACCGCAATTTACCACTTTTATTAGGATATAGGCTAAAAAGTTAAATTGAAAACTTTGTTTTTGAGGTGTTATTGCACGTTAGATTTTCGTTCTAAAGGGGTGAACCAGCTTCATCAAAAATTCAACCTTTTTAGTATATTTTGTACGACTGCCTTCCAAGCAGTAAGATTAGTAAAACTCTAAAGAAGGTATGTGAGGGGGTGTGTTTGGCACGAAGAATTTTGATTTCTTAGGAAAAAGATTATCTCTTTTCCTTACAGAGAATCTTAGGTTAATCAAACCTTTAGCCTTCAAAGCTTAGATTAAACTTTACTGTTTAGATTCTGGGCTTTATAGTTGATTAACAATATCGAATTGCAAGTTCGAAGGTGAGACTTATCTCTAAAGCTTAAACTGCGAGATGGCTGAGCAATAGGCAGAAGATTGTAGCTCTTTTTACGGAGCAGTGAGCTTCTCTCGTAATCAAGGTAAAGTAAGCTAAATACCAAGCTATCGGGTTCATACCCCGAAAATGGGTAATTACCCCTTTACCATCAAGTTTGGCTCTGGCTTATATTATAAGTAAATCTCTATAAAATACATGGTTTTTAAAGAGCAAGGCAAAGCTCAAATAACTTAATCCATAATTCAAAATTATAGCTTTAGGTTGTTTTAGGGGTCATTATTTCAGACATAATGACACTAAACTTTGCTAACCCAGTATTGAAGATTAAAAATAAAAGAAATTTAGATTTAGTAATGGATTTATCATTCTTGGCTAAGTCTGTGCCAGCAGCTGCGGTTACACAGACAAGGAAACTTATAAATGAATCGGTAAAAAGGACAGTTATAAGCTACAAAAAGTTAGATCACTCCATGAAGAGGTAGAATTCACACATGGTTTATTTACTAACAAACTTTAAAATTTAGAAGCTGTGAAATTACTAACCAAAACCAGGATTAGATACCCTGCTATTAGTAATATAAATTTTTTACACCACCAGGGAATTACAGAGTTTTCTCTGAAACCCAAAGAGCTTGGCGGTACCTCAAACCCTATTAGGGGAACCTGTTCCGTAATCGATAATCCGCGTAGGACCTTACTTTTCTTTACTTAGTTTGTATACCGTCGTCGTCAGACAACTTTTAAGAAACTAATAGTTCTCCACAATAGACTATTTATAGACGTCAGATCAAGGTGCAGCCAATAGAAAAGAGTGAAATGGGTTACAATTTTTAAATTAAAAGATGGAATCAAGACTGCAATATCTTGAGGAAGGTGGACTTAAAAGTAATTTTAGTCAGAATAAAAAAATGAATATGGCTCTGAGGTGTGCACACATCGCCCGTCGCTCTCGCTGAAAAGTGAGATAAGTCGTAACATAGTAAGAGTAATGGAAATTGCTCTTAGTTGAATGAGATATAGTATAATTCAATATAACTCACTTACACTGAGTTGATGGTTAAAATATAACCTGTCTCAATTTCTTAAAGTTTTACTATACAACACAACAATACTCATTTTACTTAAACCATTCTATAAATTAGTAACTTTGATTGAATTTTTAAACATATACTAAGTACCGAAAGGGAACACTTACCTATTAGTCTAGTAGAGATAAATTCTCGTACCTTTTGCATCATGGGAAAACAAGAATTTACTTGAAATCAAGACTCCCGAACTTTAAGTGAGCTATTTTATAGACAAGTTATAATGTTGCAAAATTATTAATAACTATAAAATAGATGCGAAATACTTACCGCACTAAAAGATAGCTGGTTGCTTAGGAAAGATATAAAAGTATCGTCTCCATTAATGGAGAAAAAATGATAAAAGGATAAGCTTTTATCACAATAATGGTAATAAAGAACTAGAATTTTAACAGTAGGAATAAAATTTTCCACCATAAATGTTGTTATAAAATATAGATTCATCATTAGAGAATTACGTGTATATTACCTTAAAAGTTTTAACTAAGCTATGTAAATTAACTATCTTGTTTTACAGAAATGATGTTTTCATGAGTATTTTTCACATAACTAACCTTATAGACAAAAAAGGAATATATTGAATTAAAAAACAAAATATGTGTAAGGAACTCGGCAAATAAACTACTCCGCCTGTTTATCAAAAACATGTCTCTTAGAAACCATTAAGAGTCAGGCCTGCCCAGTGATCGCTTTTTAACGGCCGCGGTACCCTGACCGTGCAAAGGTAGCATAATCATTTGCCTTTTAATTGAAGGCTGGTATGAACGGTTTGACGAGAGTAAAGCTGTCTCACATATAATTAATAGAAATTAATTTAAAGGTGCAAAAGCCTTTATTAATCAAAAAGACGAGAAGACCCTGTTGAGCTTTAATTTAAACCAAGTATAAACCATATATTCATATAATTTATCTACTTGATAAAAATTTTAATTGGGGCGATTAAGGAACATTCAAAAGCTTCCTGACTAACACAAAAATATTCTATAGATTAAATCGATCCAGCAATGCTGATCAACAAAATGAGTTACCACAGGGATAACAGCATAATTCTTTTTGAGAGCTCATATCGAAAAAAGAGATTGTGACCTCGATGTTGGACTAGGGTAACCGGAAGGTGTAGCCGCTTTCCCGCTTGGTCTGTTCGACCAATAATTCCCTACATGATCTGAGTTCAGACCGGCGTAAGCCAGGTCAGTTTCTATCTTTTGTTTAAGATTATTTAGGCTAGTACGAAAGGACCGCTTAAAATAAATACTTTACCACATAGTGAACAATAACTAACCTCATATTAATGAGGTTGGCAGAGCATATGCAGTTGACTTAGGATCAACAGACAAAAACCTAATAGTTTTTACCTCATAATTAAGGTGGCAGAGAAAGTGCATTAGGTTTAAGCCCTAAATATGAAGATTAATATCTTCCCTTAATAATGCTAACATATACAGCAAGTACAGTATTTTCCTACGTTTGTGTTCTTCTAGCAGTGGCCTTTTTTACTTTATTAGAGCGTAAAGGTTTAGGGTACTTTCAAATTCGTAAAGGTCCCAATAAAGTTGGATTGGCTGGTCTGCCTCAACCTTTAGCAGATGCAGCTAAGCTACTTACCAAAGAAACAACCAAACCATCTTTAGCAAATCAGTCCCCCTATTTTGTTGCTCCAATTTTATCCTTAATTCTAGCCTTAATTCTTTGACAACTTAATCCACTGGAAAATGCAAGTGCTTTCATCAAGTGAGGTATTTTGTTTTTTCTGTGTGTATCAAGATTGAATGTATATGGAACCCTCCTGGCGGGATGATCTTCTAACTCAAAATATGCGCTTTTAGGAGCATTACGTGCAATTGCTCAAACTATTTCATATGAAGTTAGACTTGCGTTGATTTTATTATTTTCTCTTTTTACAAGAGAAACATTTAACGTAGTTGAAATCAAATCATTCAATGAATTAGTTTGATTTGTATTTCTTTTATCCCCTATCGCTTTAGTTTGACTTGTTTCATGCATTGCAGAGACCAATCGAGCTCCTTTTGATTTTGCCGAAGGGGAGTCAGAACTAGTATCTGGATTTAATATCGAATATGGTAGTGGTGGATTTGCACTCATTTTTATAGCTGAATATGCCAATATTTTATTTATAAGTCTCTTAACTGCCGTATTGTTTTTTGGAGGAAGAAGTTTTCTAATCTCTGATGACGTAATCATATTTCTTAAGGCCTTATTCTTTGCTTTTTTCTTTGTTTGAGCGCGAGCAACTCTTCCTCGTTTCCGTTACGATTTGCTTATGAGATTAACTTGAAAAGGCTTTTTACCCGTCGCCTTAAGTGCATTATGTTTAGTTATAGGAATAATTCTTTTACTATAGTCAAGAAGTAGTTTAAGAAAAATACTAGCATTGGAAGCTACTGATCCAGGTTAATCTGGTTTCTTGATATGACTATTAGTATCATCTGCTCTATACTATTGGCACTAATCTTCACTATGCCTATAATAATACAACCTTTAAGTCTAGGTTTATGCATTATGGGAATTAGCTTGTTTTGATGTGTCCTCTTAGGCTTAACCTACTCTTCTTGATTTTCCTATGTCTTATTTCTCATCTATGTCGGGGGGCTGCTGGTCATATTTGTATATGTTGCCGCTTTAGCACCTAACACTCTATTTTCCAGTCTTAAGTCTCTTGTAGGGATCCTAGCTACGTCTGCCTTTTTACTCACCTTGATTTTTTTCTTAACCCCAAAAGATCTCTCTTTCTTATATGACAACCTCTCATTAGACTACTACTCCGAGAGTATCAAAACAGGTATCATAATAGTCTCATCATCTAATATTAGAATATTAATTGGCCTTGGCTTAATTCTACTAATAAACCTTCTAGCAGTTGTTAAGGTCTGCTATTATCAACAAGGCCCACTGCGTCCTTACAATGAGTTAACTTAACTCTACACTTTATGCACAGTCCAATTCGAAAACAGCATCCAGTACTAAAGATACTTAATAATTCACTTATTGACTTACCAGCTCCTATGAACTTATCAGTTTGATGAAACTTTGGTTCCCTTCTTGGTTTATGCTTAGGAATCCAAATTGTAACCGGTTTGTTTTTAGCCATGCACTACACCGCCCACATTGACTTGGCTTTTGCATCTGTATCTCACATTACACGAGATGTAAATTATGGATGGCTATTACGTGCCCTTCACGCTAATGGTGCCTCTTGATTTTTTATTTGTTTATATCTCCATGTAGGGCGAGGAATTTATTATGGATCCTACATATACCTTCACACATGAAATGTCGGAGTTATTCTCCTTTTCTTAACTATGGGAACTGCATTCTTAGGGTATGTATTACCTTGGGGACAAATGTCATTCTGAGGAGCAACAGTTATTACCAACTTGTTGTCTGCCATCCCATACATTGGAACAGAGCTAGTTCAATGGGTTTGAGGGGGATTTGCAGTTGATAACGCAACCCTCACTCGATTCTTCACTCTCCATTTTATTCTACCCTTCACTATTCTTGCAATAACCGTAATTCATTTACTTTTCCTCCACGAGACAGGATCTAATAATCCTCTAGGGATTAATAGTGACACAGACAAAATTCCTTTCCATTCTTACTACACATTTAAAGATCTAGTTGGTTTTGTCGTACTATTGTTTTTATTAACACTTCTCGTTATGTTTAGTCCCCAACTCTTAGGAGACCCTGAAAATTTCATTCCCGCCAATCCTTTAGTTACACCTGTCCATATTCAACCCGAATGATACTTCCTCTTTGCTTATGCTATTCTACGATCAATTCCTAGAAAACTAGGAGGTGTAGTAGCTTTGGTGCTATCAATCGCTATTCTATTTATTCTTCCTTTTACTCATTTAGGTAAATTTCGATCTACTGCTTTTTACCCAATTAGTCAGGTTCTATTTTGAACACTCATTGGAATCTTTTTGATTTTAACATGAATTGGTGCTCGTCCAGTAGAAGCACCTTATGAGTTTATTGGTCGGGTCTTTACAGTACTTTATTTCTCATACTACATTATTAATCCTATGGCCCAACTCGCATGAGATAAAATTTTAGAATAATTAAAAGTTAAAGCACGGCGCAAAGTTGATTTGAAACCAACTTCATAGTGTTCGACTCACTAGTTAACTTACCTAATTAGCAACGAGAAAATACTATTTCATTCTTCGACTTACAAGACCGATATTTAAACTTAAACTTTCGTTGCAGACATGATAACAACTTTAACAATATGTGCACTCTTAGGAGTATTTATATCCATTCTAACTGTTTGTTTCCAATATAAGCATCTACTTAGTCTTTTACTAGCCCTAGAAGCTATTACTCTTTCCTTATTCATCCTATTGCTGGCTAAACTTAGTGTAGCCAGAGGAGAAGCATACATTAGCTTAGGTTTAATTACCTTAGGAGCTTGTGAAGCAAGTCTCAGCTTAGCAGTTTTAGTCTCCTTAATCCGAACCCACGGAAATGACTACGTAAGAAGTTTCAACACTTATAAATGTTAAATATAATCTTCATAAATGTCCTTGCAATTTTACCTTCTTCTAAACAATTAAACTTTTGATACCTTCGTTTATGGTTTCTTTCAATAGGTTGTTTTCTCTCCATTTTTTTCCTGTATTCTCCAACATTATCTTACATTCAATCTTCTCAAAATATATGAATAGATGGACTTAGTATACCACTTATCACCTTAACTTGGTGAATTTCCATTCTTATAATCATCGCAAGACAATCCAGTGTCTTGGCCACAAACAACAAAGTCAATTACTTCAGCTTCTTAATTGCATTTCTTAATTTAGTCTTATTAATTGTATTCATGTCTTCTAATTTAATTTGATTTTATTTCTCTTTTGAAGCTTCACTTATCCCTACTCTTATTTTAATTCTTGGTTGAGGCTACCAACCTGAGCGATTGCAAGCAGGAATTTATATAATACTTTACACTGTAACGGCTTCACTACCATTATTAATTCTAATTCTATTCTGATCTGCTAGATGAGGCTCTAGTTCTTTCATCTTAATAGCAAATACTCCTGTTGCTTGCTCCCCTTGACTGAAAGAAATTTTAATTGTTATTACTCTAGCAGCTTTCCTAGTAAAACTTCCTATATTTACTGTGCATTTGTGGCTCCCTAAAGCACATGTTGAAGCACCTGTTGCTGGATCAATAATTCTAGCTGGAATTCTTTTGAAATTAGGTGGCTATGGCTTACTTCGAATATTCCAATTGGTACAAATCAACACCTCAATAATTAACAGCTTCCTGTTTTCCTTAGGCCTATGAGGTGGAGTAATCACCAGTTGCATTTGTTTCCGCCAAACTGACTTGAAATCTCTTATTGCATATTCCTCTGTTGGCCACATAAGAATCATACTAGCTGGTGTTTTCTCCGCCTCATCACTAGGGTTTCAGGCTGGTTTATCAATAATAGTAGCTCACGGTCTGTGTTCATCCGCTCTCTTTTCCTTAGCCAATTATTCTTATGAAAAGGTTCACTCACGGAGATTATATATTTGTAAAGGAATATTAATAATTATTCCTTCAATTTCAATGTGATGATTTATCTTTTGTGTGATCAACATGGCTGCACCACCCTCTATCAATCTACTAAGAGAAATTCTACTTTTCCCAGTAATTTTCTTCAAATCTCCATGAGTCTTAACTACTATGATACTAATGACATTTTTGGGTGCAGTATACAACTTATTTCTCTACACCTCAACTCAGCACGGAGGGTCTCCTTCTTTTCTATACCCCTATAATTCAATTAAATCATCCCAAAACTTACTTTTAATTGCCCATGCTATCCCAGTTAACCTCCTTATTCTTAAGCCGGAGTTAGTCTGCAATTGACTTATTTGCTTAGTTAGTTTAAACAAAACATTAGAGTGTGGATCTAAAGATTAAATGAATTTTTAACTAAGCAATGTTTAAACCAATAAAGTTCTCTTCAATTTGTTCTTTGACTCTATTTTCCTATTTTATTTTAATACTTCCACTGCTAATTTACCTAACTCTTAGCAATAAAATTATTTTACTAGAATGAGAAATTTTGTCAAACAGTTCCTATGCCATTACGTTCCCCTTCATTTTTGACCCTATCAGTGTTAGCTTTAGATGTGTAGTCTGCTTAATTTCTGCTTGTGTTATATTTTTCACATCTAGCTATATATCCGCTGACCCGTTCCTAACTCGTTTTGTCTGACTAGTCATACTCTTTGTTCTCTCTATAAATATTCTAGTTTTTGTCCCCAGAATTATTTCTTTGCTACTAGGATGAGACGGACTAGGTATTGTTTCATTCGCCTTAGTTATTTACTATCAAAACATAAAGTCATTAGCAGCAGGGATGGTTACAGCCTTAGCTAATCGTATTGGTGATGTCCTTCTGCTTGTGTCTATTGCTATTTGTGCAAATGAAGCTAACTGAAATATTATATTAATCTGAGAAAACTCAATATTCCCTTGACTCTGCCTATGTATTATAGTTGGTGCAATAACAAAAAGAGCCCAAATCCCGTTTTCAGCTTGGCTCCCTGCCGCAATAGCAGCTCCAACCCCAGTTTCAGCACTAGTACACTCGTCAACCCTTGTAACTGCAGGAATCTTTATTCTAGTGCGATTCTACTACCTTCTTGCTTCATGACCTCTCTTTAATTACTTAGCATTATTCATTGGAACAATTACTCTCTTAATAGCAGGAATTGGAGCCAACCACGAACACGATCTTAAGAAAATTATTGCCCTATCTACATTGAGTCAACTAGGAGTCATAATACTTAGTCTAGGATTAGGAGCATGAAATCTGACCTTATTCCACTTATATACCCATGCACTTTTCAAAGCATTACTTTTCCTGTGTGCTGGAGCTATTATTCATAACAACAGCAACGTTCAAGACATCCGATCGTTTGGTGCACTCGCCACCCAAATACCCCTTACTATCACCTGCTTAAATATTGCCAACTTAGCTTTATGTGGTGCCCCATTCTTAAGAGGCTTTTACTCTAAAGACCTAATTTTAGAAACCTGTCTATATAATCCTAGCAATATTGTAGCTGTTACCCTAATTTTTCTAGCAACTGGCATGACCGCCGCCTATTCCATCCGCCTGTCTCTAGTAACATTATGACAAGAGTCCTCTAATATTCCATTCACCCAAAATACAGATGAAGACTGAGTCACTACTACACCCATCATTATTCTCACATTCGCAGCAATCGCAGGGGGCTTAATTCTCCAAATTCTATTTCTGTACTTCAATGAATCAATCTATTTACCAATCACTCACAAACTACTTACAATCACAGTTACTCTGTTAGGTGGCTGAATTGCCCTAATAATTTGAAAACTAAAAATTTCAATCAGCCCTCAAAGCTCAATTGTGATATCTTTTTTCTCGACTATATGATTTCTTAGTATAATTACCACTCAACCAAATATAATTAAACCATTCCTTTGAGCTAAAGAAGCAACTAAATCAATCGATCAAGGATGACTTGAAATTCTAGGAGGAAAAGGAACTCTTACTTTAACGACTAACTCCTCTACCCTAATCCAGATTATCCAATCTAAATACATTAATGCTATAATCTCAATTATATTCTTCACAGTCGCAAGTATTATTCTTTTAACATACTACTCCGATAGCTTATCTCCAGAGCATAACGCTGAAGACGTTAAGGTGGCATATATGCCTTGGGGTAAAGTAACATTTAATAATAAATTTTACCAGTGCTTAGGATGTTCGTCAGAGTAAAGCGTTACTAATAACGAGAAAATATATGCTTGAATCAAACTAACACCAACCTCAAATATAAAATATAACACTTGCACCGCCACAAGTAAACCTATAGCAGTCACAGGAAACACAAACACACTGGCTCTAAGATAAACACCAATTAGACCTAAGACAATATGACCAGCACTTATATTTGCTGCCAATCGAACAGATAAAGTAATTGGCCGAACACAAATTCTTACTGTCTCAACAATTACAAGAAAAGGATTTAAAGCAGCTGGAGCACCAGCAGGTAATAATGATGCAGCAACTGAAGTTGGATTAAATGCAACCCCTGAAACAATTAATGATAATCACAGAGGAAACCCTAATCTTAAAGTAACAGCTAAGTGACTAGTTGCTCTAAATACATAAGGGATTAAACCCGCTAAATTAAATACAATCAAAAAGACAAATAACCCAGATAGTAGCCTAGTGAAACCTCCTAAGCTTTTCCCTAAAGAACGAGAAATCTGTGAAAAAATAACTGACTTAGGTGTCATAATAGTTTGCGAAAATCGTGAGCCACTTAGCCAATACCCTCTATTGAAAGATAGTAACAAAACTAAAGTAATAGTTCACACAAATACATAAGCAGACAAAAATACTGAATTGTGGTCATCAAATGAGGAAAAGATGTCTACAAGCATTCTTAGTTATCATAATCAATTATTCCCTTTTGTATTTTCTTCAACCTCCAAATTATCTAAGCCAGAGTAACGGGTTAAAGAAAATCATCAATTAATACTCATAACTACAAACAGGCAAACTCAGAACAAACTAAATAACAAAATTCAATTTAGAGGAGCTAATTGAGGCATAGAAAAGTACTAATTTGTTAGTAACTCAAGATTGACAACCTTATGTTATATTTTAACTAACTCTTCACTAGGCAGTTACAAGTGAATTAACTCAATTTATAAAATCCTCCACATCTACAGCTTCAATTACAATGGGCATAAAAGAGTGATTTGCTCCACAAATCTCAGAACACTGACCGTAAAATACCCCAGGATGTTTAACATAAAAACTTAATTGATTTAATCGCCCAGGTACTGCATCTGCTTTCACACCTAAAGACGGAACAGTCCAAGAATGAATAACATCTGCGGATGTTACTAAAACCCGAACATCGCTCCCAACAGGCACTACTGCTCGATTATCTACTTCTAGTAGACGAAAATCACCATCATTTAAATCATTAGTTGGAATCATGTATGAATCAAACTCAATATTTAAAAAATCAGAATACTCATAACTTCAATACCATTGATGTCCTACACTTTTAATTGTTAAATTACAAGCATTAACTTCATCCAGAAGATATAGTAACCGAAGGGAGGGTAAAGCTAGTGTAATAAGAACAATTGCAGGTGCAATTGTTCAAATTGTTTCAATTTGCTGTCCCTCTAAAGTAAAACGGGACTTATAAGTGTTAGTTATTAATGAAACAGCAGCATAACCAACCATTCTAATAATTAACACCAATACAACTATTGCATGATCATGAAAGAAAACCAATTGTTCCATTAGAGGAGATGCAGCGTCTTGAAATCCTAATTGTCCTCATGAGGCCATATCTATCTAAATTACCGAGAAGCACTACTTAATACAAGAGCACCAGTCTCAGCAGAACTGTGGAAATCTACGGGCAACACATTATCCCACTCTAAAGCAGTACTTAAATGTGTCCTTCATAACACCCCTCGTTGAGAAACAAAAGCCTCTCAAACAATCATCATGAAATATAAGACCGCAACGAAAGAAATTATAGACCCCATAGAAGAAACTACATTTCACTTCACATAACAGTCAGGATAATCAGAATATCGTCGAGGCATTCCAGCTAACCCTAAGAAATGTTGAGGAAAAAATGTTACATTTACCCCAATAAACATAATAAAAAAATGAGCTTTTGTTCAACGCTCATGTAGAGTTAACCCAGTAATTAATGGAAATCAGTAGTTAAATGCGGCAAACAAAGCAAACACGGCACCCATTGAGAGAACATAATGAAAATGTGCAACTACATAATATGTATCGTGTAGTACAATATCAAGAGAAGAGTTTGATAGAACAATCCCTGTCAACCCACCTACAGTAAATAAAAAAATAAAACCTAATGCTCAAAGCATTGGTGTTTCATACTTTACTCGAGCTCCATGAATAGTAGCTAATCAACTAAACACCTTAATACCTGTTGGAACAGCAATAATCATAGTAGCAGCTGTAAAGTAAGCTCGTGTGTCTACATCCATACCAACTGTAAACATATGGTGAGCTCACACAATAAACCCAAGAATACCAATTGAAAGCATGGCATAAATTATACCTAAAGTTCCAAATGTTTCTTTTTTGCAAGCATAATGACTAACAATGTGAGAAATCATACCAAACCCAGGAAGAATTAAAATATATACTTCAGGATGTCCGAAAAATCAAAACAAATGTTGGTATAAGATTGGGTCACCCCCACCTGCTGGATCAAAAAATGATGTATTAAAATTTCGATCAGTTAATAATATAGTAATTGCTCCTGCCAACACAGGTAGTGATAATAAGAGCAAAATTGCAGTAATCTTTACAGATCAAACAAATAATGGCAATCGTTCAAACTGCATTCCCTGCCATCGCATATTAATAATTGTGGTAATAAAATTTACTGCACCCAAAATTGAAGAAACACCAGCTAAGTGAAGAGAAAAAATAGCTAAATCAACCGACCCACCGGCATGTGCTAAATTACCAGACAATGGAGGATAAACAGTTCAACCAGTCCCTACTCCACTCTCAACAGCAGAGGAGGCTAATAATAAAGTTAATGATGGTGGAAGTAATCAAAAACTCATGTTATTAAGACGGGGGAAGGCCATGTCAGGAGCCCCTAGCATTAAAGGCACTAATCAGTTACCAAACCCACCAATCATCATTGGTATAACCAAAAAGAAAATTATCACAAACGCATGAGCAGTCACAATTACATTATATAATTGATCATCCCCAAGCAAGGCACCAGGTTGCCCAAGCTCAGCTCGAATTAACAAACTAAGAGCGGTTCCAACCAGTCCAGATCACACACCAAACATAATATACAGAGTACCAATGTCTTTATGATTCGTAGAATAAAATCAACGCATAAAATGATCCTAACCAAAAGTCACTGTTCCACATAATCGGTAAACCTCCTAAAAAGGTTACCACTATAATTGCAACAAAAACTCACCTATACCCTTTAAACCAGTCTCGCAGTAACCCAGCCAATCCTTCCCCAACAGAATTTTCTACTATTAGGTCATACAAAGAAAATACAAACAAATAGCATAAACTTAAATAATAAAATAAGCTTATTAATGACCCTACAATTAATACACCAATTCTCAGTAAACTAGAACTTAAATAAATACCACAATTAATAGCAACCCACTTAGAAGCAAAACCTAATAAAGGTGGTATGCCAGCCAACGATAACAGGATAACCGTCATAACAATTGAAGCCATAAGCTTTTCAGAACTTAGCTTTTTGACACTCCTAAATGTATTTATCTCTACCCCTAATAACAGTCCAAAGATCATAATTGAAGTAAAAATATATACAAAAAGATAAAGCTTTAAAGCACCTTGATGGCAAGTAAGGCAATATACCAACCACCCTAAATGAACAATAGAAGAATAAGCCAGTAGAGACCGAAACTGAGTTTGATTGAGTCCTCCCAAGCCCCCTGCTAATGCAGACATACAGCTTAGAGCTACAGCCACTAAAATTAAACTTGACTTCTCGTCACCTTCAAACAGACAGCCTATAAGAAAAATAGGAGCTAACTTCTGTCAAGTTGCCAAAACCATACAACCAAATCATGATAACCCTGACATTACTCTAGGTAACCAAAAATGAAAAGGGAAGACCCCCAATTTTATTATCAGCCCAAAAAAAATCACTACGCATCTAACCCTTAGAGAAAATCTTCCTAAATCAGTAAATCCCCACCCTTGAGATTCGCCAAATACATTCAAACTACCAAATAGTAAAAGCCTGGATCCTAAAGCCTGAATAACTAAATATTTCATAGTAGACTCCCTCTCAACAGATATTCCTCGATATAACAAAATAGGCACAAAGCCAATTAAATTAATTTCTAACCCAGCTCAAGCACCCAATCAATGTCTTGCAGACACTGAAAATAAGGTGCCAAACCCAACTAATCACAAAAAAGCGAACCCATAAGGCAAAAAGTGAAACATAAAGCTTAGGATAGAGTTGAACTACCCAAAACGAAGTTAGCAGCCCCGCTTTGTTCCCAACCAAGCTTGTTCTAACCTGCCCAATCTAGAGAACCCTCATTTCACTCATGGAACAATCCAACGATCAAAATGATTAAAAAAGCAAAACCTCCTCAAAACACGCTTATCCTAACCCCTTCAAAACACCCAATAAATACTGGGAATAACAGAACAATTTCAACATCAAAAATTAAAAAAATCACTGCTAATAGAAAAAATCGAAGAGAAAAAGGAAGCCGAGCCGACCCTATTGGATCAAACCCGCATTCAAAAGGGGATCTTTTTTCTCGATCTAGAATAACTCGCTTACCCAACACTCAGGCTAAAGTCATTACGACCGAAGAAACTAAAATAGAAATAACACTACATAATAATACTCTAGTCATCAGGCACCAGAGAAATTTGACATCTCCTGATCTGCAACATCAATGCAGCCCGTTGATCCGGCATAGTGCCACTTTCTGCCTGATCAGGTAAAGTTTTAATTCTACAACCTTCTAATTAACAGCTAGATGCTTACAATTCAGCTTCTGATCAATCACCTAGTAGAGACAGACTTTCACTATCAAAGAACGGGCCGAAACCGTCTGCAAATTTCTCGCTTTCTACCATTTCATTTTTACATGGCGCTAAAGAAATATATTCTTATTAATTGAATGCAAATCAATCCTTTTAATTTAAAGTATACCGCCCCACTTATCTTTTTATTAACACCTAGAGGGTACTAATACCGTCTTTAGATTAAAAGTCTAACGCTTATATATCTCAGCCACTCAAGGACTTACTTCCTCTACTAATTATAATTATTGATCTTTAACACCCTCATCAGTAAATTGAAAGATACAAGAACAATCAAACAACATCAACAAAATGTCAATATCAGGCAGCAGCTTCAAAGCCAAAATGGTGCGTAGGAGAAAAGTGCTGAGTTCACACTCGGACTAAACAGACTAGTAAAAAGCTCCTTCCAATCAGCACATGTAACCCATGAAATCCAGTTGCAACAAAGAACGCTGAACCATAAACACCATCTGCAATTGTAAATGGAGCCTCATAATATTCACCGCCTTGCAAAAAAGTAAAATAAACACCAAGTACAACAGTAGCAATTAGTCCTTGAATACCATTAATTCGATCACCCTCTATCAACGCATGATGTGCTCAAGTCACCGTAACACCTGAGGCCAATAATACGGCTGTGTTTAATAAAGGAACCTCAAATGGATTTAAAGGATTAATTCCTACAGGAGGTCAACAGGACCCAAGCTCTGGACTCGGTGCTAAACTCCTATGAAAATAAGCTCAAAAGAAAGCAAAAAAGAAACAAACTTCAGACACAATAAATAAAATTATCCCCCAACGAAGACCCTTAGAAACTTTTCCGGTATGAAACCCTTGAAAAGTTCCTTCACGGATTACATCACGTCATCACTGAACTATTGTTAAGGCAATAAGAACAAGGCCCAAAACCATTGTAGATATAGAATAGCCGTGAAATCAACCAGCCAATCCAAGAGTCAAAAATAGGGCACCCATAGACCCAGTTAAAGGTCAAGGGCTAAACTCAACTAAATGAAAGGGATTTCGAATCAT